CAAACAGAATCCAATTCTGATGAAAAAATTCAAATTAAAAAATGAAATAGAAAAGATACAAAATAAAAAAATAAATATCACTAAAGGTGGGTCGTAAACCTTATTAGATACCAGAGTCAATGGTATCTAATAAGTTTTACCTACTATTGGATTTGAACCAATGACTCCCGCCGTATGAAAGCAGTACTCTAACCACTGAGTTAAGTAGGTCATTTATCATCCCAAAGAGAACCAAATGAAACCCATCCTGTCGATGGATTATAAATATCATATTACTTATAAGCAATACTAATCTAAGGAATACCACTCAAAGAGATCAAAGATTGTTGATGTTGGATCATGGAATATTTATCTTGACAAGAATTTATCTACATGATAAAATATGTATCACAAGCACTAAGGGCTATAGCTCAGTTGGTAGAGCAACTCGTTTACACGCGCGCCAATGTTTTTCAAGGGAGTTCATCATACAATCAGAAAAATTGATCTTGTTGAGAAATCGATGTCTTACTCCATAACTTTGAGGGAACCATAGCCTGACAAAGGGTTCGGTCCAATTTGGACGCCCATTTAGGAGGTGCCAAACAGACCCCATCATTGATTTGAGATCTTGATAAGGTGAATACCCAGTCTATTCAATGCTAGGCATAATGAGTATAAGGACCTCAAAAAAATCTCTTTTCGTCATATGAACTTTAAGGTGTATGAAGTTTCATATTTGATTTTTTAAGCAGAACGATAGAGACTTCATTTAACTTAGGTTGATCTAGGCCAGAGACAGACCTACGTCAAGATAATCCCACCTTTGAAACACTTTGGTAATGCTCCCAAATAATGAATCAGAGCACATGGAGCCATTTCCTTATCTTTTTTTCTGTCAAGAAAAAAAATGGCAGACTAACTGATATAAATATCAGTTAATGAAAGAGCCCAATGCAAAAAAAATGCATGTTGGGTTTTTGAAACAGTTCAGATCATTTTAATAATAATAAGTTTGATCTGTTTTACCGAGAAGGTCTACGGTTCGAGTCCGTATAGCCCTATAAAAATGTAAAAATGAAAAATGCAAAAAAAAATTGTATAATTTTCATTTCTTCATTATTATTTCTTGCTTGTAACTAAGTTAAATCCAATTATTCCTATAAGTTTACTCACGGCAATCGTTTAAGCAGATGAAAGAAAAAACGCATATCAATGGATCCAATCGATATTGATTTTTTCAATTGCAGATAAACAAACCAACCTTTCGTCATTAATCTTCGGAGGCGAATTACATATTCATATCCACAATAAAAGAATTTGTGAGACTCCCTTTCTTTTGATATCCCCAATCTTATTGAATTTTGGAAGTCAAATCATTTCACGGGCCTGGTGAAATGAAAAACTACGAAGAGGAATTCACATGGATTTAGGAAGGGCCTGCTGTATTTGTGTACAAGCTAAAGTTTTTTGAAAAACGAATATCTTTGGTCACTTTCATTGTCAAATAGGCTTTTCCTTCGTATACCTTACTTACCTCGACCTAGCGAAGCACAACACAAAAAAGATAGTCTTCTTTTTCTGTATTCAACCAAGAAAAACCCCTCCACCTGGATTCGAATCCTAATACTATTATTAAATAATAATAAAATAATAATAAAAGGAATATATCAACACAGGATCTTCTAAATCTTGAGATGGAAATTCCTATACATTCTCTTCTATTTGATTACTTGTTCTATTCTAAATCACTAAGAAAAAAAAAAAATGAAAATAAAGACCTCCTGATTCTATTTATAGAAAATTATAGAAAAAAATAGAAATCTTTAAAGAATTTCTAATTAAAGAAGAAATAAGATAAGTAATTAATTTAGAATTCCCCGTCTTTAGAGAAAAAAACAAGAGAAACAGGAGAATTTGTATAAGAGTAATATATAGTTAGAAGGTTCTACTAACTAAATAAAATGGAAATAAGTATAATGGAAATAAAATCGGATTCCAAGTCGATGAATCTTGCAATGAGATATGCCCTACAATAAACCAATAAACAAAGCAAACTAGGCGGTTCGACCAAAATGAATTCTTGTTTTGACTAAATAGTTCTAAATAGTTATGGATGACTTGACAATTCCAATTCGAATCGACCAATAGAATCCGGTATATTTTCCACGTTCATAGGGGTGCGTTTATGTTTCTGCTTTACGAATATGATTTTTTTTGGGCATTTCTAATAATATCCATCCTTGTTCCTATTTTGGCATTTTTCATTTCCGGAGTGTTAGCCCCGATTAGCAAAGGGCCGGAGAAACTTTCTACTTATGAGTCGGGTATAGAACCAATGGGCGATGCTTGGTTACAATTTAGAATCCGGTATTATATGTTTGCTCTAGTTTTTGTTGTTTTTGATGTTGAAACGGTTTTTCTTTATCCATGGGCAATGAGTTTTGACGTATTGGGTGTATCTGTATTTATAGAAGCTTTCATTTTCGTGCTTATCTTAATTATTGGTTTAGTTTATGCA